CTATATATACTCGAAACACGGACTAGATTATGTAATGATGATACTAAAAAAGAATACATGCCTAAAATGTATGATCCTTTGTTAAATGGACCATATCGAGGAACAATCAAAAAAGTAGTTTCATCTTCAATCATAAACAATACTTTGTTCGAAAATTGGAAAGAGAAAGTTAGACTAAATAGGATTCATACTATCTTTCTTCCGAATACTGATTACCAAGAATTTGAACAAAAAGCGTATACGGGTGATAAAAAACCATTATCAACAGAAATTGACGAGTTCTTAACTTTAATCAATGAATTTGGCAACGAACCAAAATCGAGTTTAAATTTGAAAAGCCTTTCTTTATTTTCAGACCAAGAACAGGGAAGAGCGAATTCAGAAAAAAGAACGAAATTTGTAAAATTTGTATTCAATGCAATTGATCCTAATGAGATAAATTCGGGAAAAAAATCGATTGGAATAAAAGAAATCAGTAAAAAAGTACCTCTCTGGTCACATAAATTAATCACCGAAATGGACCAACAAATGGGTGAATTTAAAGATCGCATATCAATGGATCATCAACTTCGTTCAAGAAAAGCCAAACGTGTAGTTATTTTTACTGACAATAACGCGGCTAAGGATTCTGAGGAGGAAGTAGCTTTAATAAGCTATTCGCAACAATCAGATTTTCGACGAGGTATAATTAAAGGCTCTATGCGTGCTCAAAGACGCAAAACATTTATTTCGAAACTATTTCAAGCAAATGTACATTCACCCCTTTTTCTCGACAGAATAACCTCCCTCCGTCTTTTTTCTTTTGATATCTCTGAACTGATTAAACCAATTTTTCGAAATTGGACAGGTAAAGAGAGAGAATTGAAGATTCTAGAGTCTAGAGAAGAACAAACAAAAAGAGAAGAGAAAAAAGAAAAGGACAAAAAAGAGGAGAACAAAAGAAAGGAAAAAGCACGGATAGCGATCGCAGAAGCCTGGGATAACATTCCTATTGCGCAAATAATAAGAGGTTCCATGTTAATAACTCAATCAATTCTTCGAAAATATATTCTATTACCTTCATTGATAATAGCCAAAAATATCGGACGTATGTTATTCTTGCAACTTCCTGAATGGTCTGAAGATTTGCAGGAATGGAATAGAGAAATGCAGATTAAATGTACTTATAATGGTATTCAATTATCAGAAACAGAATTTCCCAAAAATTGGTTGAGAGAAGGGATTCAGATCAAAATTTTATTTCCTTTTTGTCTGAAACCTTGGCATATATCTAAACTGTACCCCTCCCGCGGAGAGCTAATGAAAAAGAAAAAACAAAAAGATGATTTTTGTTTTTTAACAGTTTGGGGAACGGAAGCTGAACTTCCCTTTGGTTCTCCCCGAAAGCGCCCTTCCTTTTTTGAGCCCATTTTTAAGGAACTCGAAAAAAAAATTGCAAAATTCAAAAAGAAATATTTTATAACTCTAAAAATTTTAAAAGGAAAAACAAAATTATTTAGAAGAGTTTCAAAAGAAACCAAAAAATGGCTTATCAAAAGTATTGGATTTCAAAAAAAAATAAAAAAAGAACTTTCAAAAGTAAATCCAATTGTATTATTTAGATTCAAAGAAATATCTGAATCGAATGAAACGAAAAAAGAAAAAGATTATCTAATTAGTAATCAAATAATTAACGAATCATTTAGTCAAATTGAATCTGGAAATTGGCCAAATTCTTCACTGATAGAAACAAAAATGAAGGATTTGACTGATAGAACAAGTACAATAAAAAATAAAATAGAAAGAATTACAAAAGAGAAAAAGAAAGTAACTCCAGAAATAGACATTAGGCCTAATAAAAAAAATAATATTAAAAAATTAGAATCGCCAAAAATTTTTTTCCAAATATTAAAAAGCATAAATACTCGAGTAATATGGAAATTCCATTATTTTATAAAATTATTCATTCAAAGATTATACATCGATCTATTTTTATCTATCATTAATATTCCTAGAATTACTACACAACTCTTTCTTGAATCAACAAACAAATTGATTGAGAAATCCATTTCCAATAATGAAATAAATCAAGAAAAAATTAATAAAAAAAAAAAAATTCACTTTATCTTTATTTCGACTATAAAAAAGTCACTTTATAATATTACTAAGAAAAATTCACAGATTTTTTGTGATTTATCCTACTTGTCACAAGCATATGTATTTTACAAATTATCACAAACCCACGTTATTAATTTGTCTAAATTTAGATCTGTTCTAAAATATAACACAACGTCTTGTTTCCTTAAGACTAAAATAAAGGACTATTTTAGAACACTAGGAATATTTCATTCGGAATTAAAACATAAGAAACTTCAGAGTTATAGAATCAATCAATGGAAAAACTGGTTAAGACGGCATTATCAATACGATTTATCTCAGATTAGATGGTCTAGATTAATGCCAAAAAAATGGCGAACTAGGATTAATCAAAGTTGTATGACTCAAAATAAAAATAGAAACTTAAACAAATGGAATTCATATGAAAAAGACCAATTAATTCATTACAAAAAAGAAAATGATTCGGAACTCTATTCATTATCAAACCAAAAAGATAATTTTAAAAAATGTTATAGATATGATCTTTTAGCATATAAATCGATTAATTATGAAAATAAAAGTGACTCATTTATTTCTAGATTACCCTTTCAAGTAAAGAAGAACTTCGAAATTTCGTATAACTCCAACCCGTCCAAATACAACTTTGTTGATATGCCTGGCAATCTTCATATCAATAATTATCTAAGAAAAAGCAATATTCTAGATATAGAAAGAAATCTCGATAGAAAATATTTTGATTGGAAAATTATCCATTTTTCTCTTAGACAAAAAGTAGATATTGAAGCCTGGGTTAAGATCGATACCAACAGTAATCCAAATACTCAAATTGGTATTAATAATTATCAAATAATTGAGAAAATTGAGAAAAAAGGGGTTTTTTATCTTACAACTCATCAAAATCCAGAAAAAACTAAAAAAAATTCGAAAAAAGTCTTTTTTGATTGGATGGGAATGAATGAAAAAATATTTAATCGTCCCATATTGAATCTGGAATTTTGGTTCTTCCCAGAATTTGTACTACTTTATAATGTCTATAAAATAAAACCGTGGATTATACCAAGCAAATTCCTTCTTTTAAATTTGAATACAAATGAAAATGTTAGTCAAAATAAAAACCAAAAACAAAACTTTTTTATACCATCAAATAAAAAAATAAAGAATCGAATTCAAGAAGCAAAAGAACCCGCAAGTCAAAGAGAGGATGGATCAGATATAGAAAACAAAGAAAATCTGGGCCCTGTTTTCTCAAAACATCAAAACGATCTTGAAAAAGATTACGTGGAATCAGACACAAAAAAGAGTAAAAATAAAAAACAATATAAAAGCAACACGGAAGCAGAACTAGATTTGTTCTTGAAACGTTATTTGCTTTTTCAATTGATATGGAACGATGCTTTGAATGAAAAAATGATCGAAAATATCAAGGTATATTGTCTCCTGCTTCGACTGATAAATCCAACCAAAATTACTATATCGTCAATTCAAAGGAGAGAAATGCGTTTGGATATAATGCTGATTCAGGGAAATTTACCTCTTTCAGACTTGATGAAGAAGGGGGTATTGATTATCGAACCTATTCGGTTGTCTGTAAAAAATAATGGACAATTTCTTATGTATCAAACCATAGGTATTTCATTGGTTCATAAAAGTAAACACCAAACTAATCAAAGATACCGAGAACAAAGATATGTTGATAAAAAGAATTTTGACGAATTCATTCTGCAACCTCAAACTCAAAGAATAAATACAGAAAAAAATCATTTTGATTTGCTTGTTCCTGAAAATATTTTATGGTCTAGACGTCGTAGAGAATTGAGAATTCGAAGTTTTTTTAATTCTTTGAATTGGAATGGCGTCGATAGAAATTCAGTATTTTGCAACGAAACCAATGTAAAAAACTGGAGTCAATTTTTGGATGAAAGGAAACCCCTTTATAAAGATAAAAATGAATTAATTAAATTTAAGTTCTTTCTTTGGCCTAATTATAGATTAGAAGATTTAGCTTGTATGAATCGTTATTGGTTTGATACCAATAATGGTAGCCGTTTCAGTATCTTAAGAATACATATGTATCCACGATTGAAAATTAATTGATAGTACTATATACCCTGTCTCGTATAGAGTATCTGAAAGCAAACAAATGCACACATGCCTTGTTTTACATATCATTCGAATCTAATTCGAGTAGACGATACTAAATCAATAAAATAAGGTATCGATTAGATCTAGAAATGAATCAACAGAATCTTTTTCATTTTAGGATTTTAGGTTTCAATTATTCACTTTTGTGAATGAAAAAAACGTACCTACCACCTTTTTGGATTCCTATCTGAATCAAATTTTAAATTTGATTAATTTATTGGAATTGATAAAATTAGAGGTTCATAAAGAAATTAAGTCTATATACCACGTTCAAATTACTGGCATTATTATTACTGATCAATAAAATTAGAAAAAATCCATATCTGTAAAATAAAGAAAGGGGAAATTCATTTATGGTAAAAAATTCTGTCATTTCAGTTATTTCTCAAGAAGAAAAGAAAGGATCTGTTGAATTTCAAGTATTCAATTTCACCAATAAGATACGGAGACTTACTTCACATTTAGAATTACACAAAAAAGACTATTTATCTCAGAGAGGTTTGAAGAAAATTTTGGGAAAACGTCAACGACTGCTAGCTTATTTGGCAAAAAAAAATAGAGTACGGTATAAAGAATTAATTAATCAGTTGGACATTCGAGAGACAAAAACTCGTTAATTTGATTAAATTAATTTGAAGAGTTATTTCATTTTCACTTATATGTTTCGATTTAATTTTGATGAACTTCTTTTCACTTTCAGTAATTCATGGAAGAATGAATCGTTAAAAAACTTATGACTGCACCAACTACAAGAAAAGACCTCATGATAGTCAATATGGGGCCTCAGCACCCATCAATGCACGGTGTTCTTCGACTCATCGTTACTCTAGATGGTGAAGATGTTGTCGACTGCGAACCAATATTGGGTTATTTACATAGAGGGATGGAGAAAATTGCGGAAAACCGAACAATTATACAATATTTGCCTTATGTAACACGTTGGGATTATTTAGCTACTATGTTCACAGAAGCAATAACCATAAATGGACCCGAACAATTAGGCAATATTCAAGTACCTAAAAGGGCTAGCTATATCAGAGTCATTATGTTGGAGTTGAGTCGGATAGCTTCTCATTTATTATGGCTCGGTCCTTTTATGGCGGATATTGGTGCGCAGACCCCTTTCTTCTATATTTTTCGAGAAAGAGAATTGATATATGACCTATTCGAAGCGGCCACTGGTATGCGAATGATGCATAATTATTTTCGTATTGGAGGAGTGGCTGCCGATCTACCCTATGGCTGGATAGATAAATGTTTGGATTTTTGTGATTATTTTTTAACAGGGGTTGCTGAGTATCAAAAACTTATTACCCGGAATCCTATTTTTTTAGAACGAGTTGAAGGCGTAGGCATTATTGGGAGAGACGAGGCATTAAATTGGGGTTTATCGGGACCAATGCTACGAGCTTCCGGAATAGAATGGGATCTTCGTAAAGTTGATCATTATGAGTCTTACGACGAATTTGATTGGCAGGTTCAATGGCAACGAGAAGGGGATTCATTAGCTCGTTATTTAGTACGAATCAGTGAAATGACAGAATCCATAAAGATTATTCAACAGGCTCTGGAAGGAATTCCAGGAGGGCCTTACGAAAATTTAGAAATACGACGTTTTGACAGATTAAAAGATCCTGAATGGAATGATTTTGAATATCGATTTATTAGTAAAAAACCTTCTCCAACCTTTGAATTGTCGAAACAAGAACTTTATGTGAGAGTTGAAGCCCCAAAAGGAGAATTGGGAATTTTTCTGATAGGAGATCAGAGCGTTTTTCCTTGGAGATGGAAAATTCGCCCACCAGGTTTTATCAATTTGCAAATTCTTCCTCAGTTAGTTAAAAGAATGAAATTGGCTGATATTATGACAATACTAGGTAGCATAGATATCATTATGGGAGAAGTTGATCGTTGAAATGATAATTGATACAACAGAAATAGAGACTATCAATTCTTTTTCCAAATTGGAATCCTTAAAAGAAGTCTATGGGATCATATGGATGCTTGTCCCTATTTTGACTCTTGTATTAGGAATCACAATAGGTGTACTAGTAATTGTTTGGTTAGAAAGAGAAATATCTGCAGGAATACAACAACGTGTCGGACCTGAATATGCCGGCCCTTTAGGAATTCTTCAAGCTCTAGCAGATGGGACAAAACTACTTTTGAAAGAAAACCTTATTCCATCTACAGGAGATACTCGTTTATTCAGTATCGGACCATCCATAGCAGTAATATCTATCTTTCTAAGTTATTCAGTAATTCCTTTTGGTGATCACCTTGTTTTAGCCGATCTTAGTATTGGTGTTTTTTTATGGATTGCCATTTCAAGTATTGCTCCCGTTGGACTTCTTATGTCGGGGTATGGATCAAATAATAAATATTCCTTTTTAGGTGGTCTACGGGCAGCTGCTCAATCAATTAGTTATGAAATACCATTAGCTCTATGTGTATTATCAATATCTCTACGTGTGATTCGGTGAGACCTAAAATTTCTCCAAATTCTTTTCTTTCTAGAAACAAGGAGAAAAAGATTTGATTTACTATATATATTTTATATATTTTTATTTTTCTTCAGCATTTGAGTTGATGAACTAAACCAGATAGTTATATGAGTGAAAGAAAACGGCTTCTAAATTTGCAGTAAAAAAGTTGAGTCTCATTTCCTATGTACAAGAATCAAATGGTGAAAAAAGTAAACATAAGCAATAGAGATTGGTTACCCCAAGATTCGTGAATTGTCATGATAACTTGAAGCGGGTTCAAAAGATCAACTGTATGGAGTTTTTACTGTCTATTACCATAGATGGATTTCCACAATGGGAGGTTTTTGAAAGAAAAAATGAGTGGATGGTTAGGAAGACCAAGATACACAAAGGATTAGTAATTGAGATTATGTAAGTTATCCAAGAGGATATTTCTGTACATAAAAGGAATTCAAATTGGGGCTTTACGTTCGTAGAAATGATCAAGAAGTACTCCCCATGATTCTGATCCAGAGTATGTTCCTATCCACTGAGTAAGTAAATAACTATCAAGAACGAAGTAATCTTTTACTTTGGTTAAAGGCCCTTTTTCTGAGAAAGGAGAATAGGAATGAAATAAAATAAATCTAAATAGAAAGAAAAGAATCTAATTGCAAAAGCAAAAAGGAGGGATGTCTTTGTTTTGTTCTTCCTTTTTTCTTTTTTTGTTTTTATTCTTTCTTTCCTATAATTCAATTTTAATTTCTATTTATAGAGATAAAATTTTTGTCATGAT